AATAGAGTGCCTGATAAAAGGATTATTTTGATAGAATAAATTATGTATATATACCATATACCTCTGTTATAGATAAAGACCTATCCCTATTGCTCCGATATATTTGTATGCATAGATAAATATTGCATACATTTCCCCTATCTAAATGAGCATTATTATATGTATCCCCTATACATGTAAATAAATTGTAAAACCAAATAATTTAAATCCCTGTATTTTTATATAATACAATTATTGACCTTCCTATAACCCAATACACTAGATAAGCTAGAATTAAGTACTATGACTATTCCCTAATAGATATAGTACGATTGCAGATACCCCCCGTATTTGTAATCAAATCCTAAACTTTTCAACATCAAATAAGGGAGAAATACCCCCCACTCCAAATAATGCACTGTTAAAATACATATTGATGTTTATTGATTTTATTGTAAACCCAGATAATTCAAATCCCTGTATTTTTATATAATACAATTATTGACCTTCCTATAACCCAATACGCTAGATAAGCTAGAATTAAATACTATGACTATTCCCTAATAGATATAGTACGATTGCAGATACCCCCCGTATTTGTAATCAAATCCTAAACTTTTCAGCAATAAATAGGGGGAGATACCTCCACTCCAAATAGTGTAATGTTAAAGTACATATTGATGTTTATTGATTTTATTGTAAACCCAGATAATTCAAATCCCTGTATTTTTATATAATACAATTATTGACCTTCCTATAACCCAATACGCTAGATAAGCTAGAATTAAATACTATGACTATTCCCTAATAGATATAGTACGATTGCAGATACCCCCCGTATTTGTAATCAAATCCTAAACTTTTCAGCAATAAATAGGGGGAGATACCTCCACTCCAAATAGTGTAATGTTAAAGTACATATTGATGTTTATTGATTTTATTGTAAACCCAGATAATTCAAATCCCTGTATTTTTATATAATACAATTATTGACCTTCCTATAACCCAATACGCTAGATAAGCTAGAATTAAATACTATGACTATTCCCTAATAGATATAGTACGATTGCAGATACCCCCCGTATTTGTAATCAAATCCTAAACTTTTCAGCAATAAATAGGGGGAGATACCTCCACTCCAAATAGTGTAATGTTAAAGTACATATTGATGTTTATTGATTTTATTGTAAACCCAGATAATTCAAATCCCTGTATTTTTATATAATACAATTATTGACCTTCCTATAACCCAATACGCTAGATAAGCTAGAATTAAATACTATGACTATTCCCTAATAGATATAGTACGATTGCAGATACCCCCCGTATTTGTAATCAAATCCTAAACTTTTCAGCAATAAATAGGGGGAGATACCTCCACTCCAAATAGTGTAATGTTAAAGTACATATTGATGTTTATTGATTTTATTGTAAACCCAGATAATTCAAATCCCTGTATTTTTATATAATACAATTATTGACCTTCCTATAACCCAATACGCTAGATAAGCTAGAATTAAATACTATGACTATTCCCTAATAGATATAGTACGATTGCAGATACCCCCCGTATTTGTAATCAAATCCTAAACTTTTCAGCAATAAATAGGGGGAGATACCTCCACTCCAAATAGTGTAATGTTAAAGTACATATTGATGTTTATTGAATAAATAGCAAATTAATTGTGAATAAAGGTTATTAGCCTAAACTATAGAAATCAAAACTCTATGTGCAATATACACTTATACACAAAAAGATAAGCTAAAAAAGCTATTAGGCCCATACCCTAAATATAGAAGTACTAGCCTTCTTCTTTTTAATTAAAAATTCTAGAATAATATTATTTTTTACTATAACTGTTCTAAGAGTCATTCTAATTATTAATTCTAATAATTGAATAAGTTTATGGATAGGACTAGAAATTAATATAATAGCCTTCATTTCATTAATTGCAAAATCTAAAGATCATTTAATTTCCGAAAGAATAATAATATATTTTTTAGTACAAAGTATAGGATCCGTAATAGTACTATTAATAATTATTTTAAACAATAGACTTATATTTTATAGCATAGCCAGAACAATAACTATAAATGTATTAATAATAGGTATATGTATTAAACTAGGGGTGCCCCCATTCCATTCCTGATTTCCAGAAATAATAAGAAAATTAAATTGAATTAAAGGATTAATATTAATAACATGGCAGAAAATTGCACCTATATTTATTATAGCTAGATGTATAAGAAATCTATTAATATTATTTATTATTTTATCTGTTCTAGCCGGAGCCCTGGGAGGTTTAAATCATACATCCCTACGTAAATTAATTGCATATTCATCTATTAACCATATAGGATGAATAATTAGATGTTTATATTTTAATAGAAATCTGTGAATAATATACCTTACGATCTATACAATCATAATAACCCCCCTAACAGTATGAATACATTATAATAAAATTTATTTCATAAATCAAGCAAGAGTAATAACAAAAACCTTAACAGAAAAAATAGTCTTATCATTAAATATGTTAAGAATAGGGGGATTACCCCCCTTTATTGGGTTTTATCCTAAATGAATAATCATTCAAAGAATAATAGAAAATGGAAGAAAGATTATTATTATTATTATAGTAATATGCTCTCTACTAACTCTTTTATATTATATACGAATATTAACATCTATATTTATAATAAATAACTATATAAATAAATGGATAATTAAAAATAAAAATAATAAAACTATAAAAATAATATTTTTAATTAACATAATATTACCCCTTGGCATATACATATTTACCTTTTAAAAGTTTTAAGTTATACAAACTATTAACCTTCAAAGTTAAATTAAGGGATTAAAGTCCTTAAACTTTATAAATAAATATTAAAGCCTTAGTAATAAATTACCACTTTAGATTTGCAGTCTAATATCATACTATTGACTATAAAGCCTATTAATAGAAGGATTAATAATCCATATATAAATTTACAATTTACAACCTAAACTTCGGTCATCCTATTAAATTTATTTGAATAAATGATTATTCTCTACAAATCATAAGGACATTGGCACTTTATATTTTCTATTTGGAATTTGAGCTGGAATAGTAGGTACTTCTTTAAGATGATTAATTCGAATTGAATTAGGACAACCAGGATCATTTATTGGAGATGATCAAATTTATAATGTTATTGTTACAGCCCATGCATTTATTATAATTTTCTTTATAGTTATACCCATTATAATCGGAGGGTTCGGAAACTGATTAGTACCATTAATAATTGGAGCTCCTGATATGGCATTCCCTCGAATAAATAATATAAGATTTTGGCTACTCCCTCCTTCCTTAACCCTGCTTTTAGTAAGAAGAATTGTAGAAAAAGGAGCAGGTACAGGATGAACTGTTTATCCTCCCCTATCCGCTAATATTGCCCACAGAGGGGCATCAGTTGATTTAGCAATTTTCTCATTACATTTAGCCGGAATTTCCTCAATTTTGGGGGCAGTAAATTTTATTTCAACTATTATTAATATACGACCCACAGGAATAACCCTAGAACGAATCCCATTATTTGTATGATCAGTGGGGATTACAGCATTACTATTATTATTATCCTTGCCAGTACTAGCAGGGGCCATTACAATACTTTTAACTGATCGAAACTTTAACACATCATTTTTTGACCCGGCGGGAGGGGGTGACCCTATTTTATATCAACATTTATTCTGATTTTTTGGGCATCCAGAAGTGTACATTTTAATTTTACCCGGATTTGGATTAATCTCCCATATTATTAGTAAAGAAAGAGGTAAAAGAGAAGCATTTGGGTCTTTAGGCATAATTTATGCCATACTAGCAATCGGATTATTAGGATTTATTGTTTGAGCACACCATATATTCACAGTAGGAATAGACGTAGACACCCGAGCATACTTTACATCAGCAACCATAATTATTGCTGTACCAACTGGTATTAAAATCTTTAGTTGATTAGCCACTATTCATGGAAGAATAGTAAACTTTTCCCCCTCCATTATATGAGCCCTAGGATTTGTATTTTTATTTACCATTGGAGGATTAACAGGAGTAATTTTAGCTAATTCATCTATTGATATTGTCCTTCATGATACATATTATGTAGTAGCTCACTTTCACTACGTATTATCTATAGGAGCAGTATTTGCTATTATAGCAGGATTTATTCAATGATACCCCTTATTTACTGGTTTAACAATAAACCCAAAATGACTTAAAATTCAATTTATAACTATATTTGTAGGAGTTAATATAACATTTTTCCCTCAACATTTCTTAGGACTAAGAGGAATACCACGGCGATACTCAGACTACCCTGACAGCTATATATCATGGAATATTTTATCAACAGTAGGGTCAACAATTTCATTAGTTAGAGTAATTATATTTATAATAATTATTTGAGAAAGACTAGTATCAAAACGAATAGTATTATTTTCCCAAAATATGGCAACTAATATTGAATGAATACAAAAAACACCCCCTTCAGAACATTCATATAGAGAATTACCGATTATTTCTTCATTCTAATATGGCAGAAATTATGCAATGAATTTAAGATTCAGTTATAAAGAGCCATCTTTTATTAGAAATGTCCACTTGATCAAACTTTTCTTTACAAGACAGAAATTCTCCATTAATGGAACAATTAACATTTTTTCATGACCATACTATAATAATTTTAATTATAATTACTGTAATAGTAACATATATTATAATTAGTATAATAAGAAATAAATATATTAATCGGTTTCTTCTAGAAGGACAAACAATTGAACTAATATGAACTATCTTACCAGCTGTAACCCTAATCTTTATTGCCATACCCTCATTACGAATCTTGTATTTAATAGACGAAATTAACAACCCCCTTGTAACTATTAAAGCAATTGGACATCAGTGATACTGATCCTATGAATATTCAGACTTTAACAAAATTGAATTTGACTCCTACATAAAACCAACTGAAAGATTAGAAAATAACGAATTCCGCTTATTAGAAGTTGATAATCGAATTGTATTGCCAATTAATTCACAAATTCGTATTTTAGTTACAGCTACAGATGTAATCCATTCATGAACCATTCCCTCTTTAGGGGTAAAAATTGATGCTACCCCTGGTCGATTAAATCAAGGATCATTTGTTATTAACCGAAGCTCATTAATATATGGACAGTGCTCAGAAATTTGTGGAGCAAACCACAGATTTATACCTATTGTTATTGAAGCTGTAAATATAGATCAATTTATCAACTGATTAAATTCTTATTCATTAAGTGACTGAAAGAAAGTGTCGGTCTCTTAAACCGTTTTATAGTAAATATCGCCTACTCTTAATGAAAGGTTTAGTTTAAATAAAAACATTAATTTGTCAAATTAAAAATATTAACTTATAATACCCTTTTATACCCCAAATAAGACCTATTTGATGATTAACATTAATAATATTAATTATTAGAATAGTACTATTAATTACTATAATTAATTACTATATTAAAGATTACAAAATAATAATAAATTCAAGAAAACCACCTATTATTAACAATTATAGCTGAAAATGATAAACAATTTATTCTCCGCCTTTGATCCCGCCTCTTCAATAAATTTATCCTTAAATTGAATAAGAACATTAATTATTATTACTATTATGCCATTATCATATTGAATACTACCCTCACGACATATTATAACATTTATAGTAATCTTTAATAAAATACACCAAGAGATAAAAATATTACTATCCAATTCTATAAAAGGGTTTACATTGATTTTTTTATCATTATTTGTGTTTATTATAATAAATAATTTATTCGGGTTAATCCCTTATATTTTTACAAGATCAAGACACTTAGTATTCTCCTTAGCCTTAGCACTACCCCTATGAGTAACTATTATAACTTACGGCTGAATTAACCATACCAAAGAAATATTTGCTCATTTAATCCCCATAGGCACTCCCCCCTTATTAATGCCTTTTATAGTTCTAATTGAAACAACAAGAAATATTATTCGACCAGGATCCCTAGCTGTACGATTAACAGCTAATATAATTGCAGGACATTTACTAATGGCATTATTAGGAAATAATATATTAAGACATACAAATTTAATTGCATTTATATTAATTAGAATACAAATAATACTTATATTATTTGAAATAGCAGTAGCCATAATTCAAGCTTACGTTTTTACTGTATTAAGAACCCTATACTCTAGTGAAGTAGCCTATGAAATTACATAGAAATCATCCATACCATTTAGTAGATTATAGCCCATGGCCCTTAACAGGATCAATCGGAGCAATAACTTTAACATCTGGAATAATTATATGATTCCATATAAATAATATATCACTTTATATTCTAGGAATTACAATCACCTTATTAACTATAATTCAATGATGACGAGATATTGCCCGAGAAGGAACATATCAAGGGAAACACACCTTAAAAGTAACTATAGGATTAAAATGAGGAATAATCCTATTTATTGCCTCAGAAGTACTATTTTTTGTATCATTCTTCTGAGGATTCTTTCATAGAAGTTTATCACCAACGCCAGAAATTGGAATAATTTGACCTCCTACAGGGATTAAAACCTTCAATCCTATACAAATTCCTTTGTTAAATACTATAGTACTTTTATGCTCTGGAATTACAGTCACATGGGCCCATCACAGATTAATAGAAAATAATTATACTCAATCAATACAAAGATTGATATTCACTGTAATATTAGGATTATATTTTACCCTACTTCAAGGATATGAATATTTTGAATCAAGATTCACTATCAGAGATTCAATTTATGGATCTACCTTTTATATAGCAACAGGATTCCACGGAATTCATGTAATTGTAGGTACAACTTTTCTGATAATTTGCCTTATCCGACACATAATATGCCACTTTTCTAAGACTCATCACTTTGGATTTGAAGCAGCTGCATGATACTGACATTTTGTGGATGTAGTATGATTATTTCTTTATATTTCTATTTATTGATGAGGAAGTTATTCTTTTAATATAAAAAGTATATTTAACTTCCAATTAAAAAGTCCTTACTATTAGGAAAGAATAATTAACAAATTATTATTAATACTATCCTTAGCGCTGATTATTAGATTTGTACTAATATCCCTATGTATAACAATTTCTAAAAAAACTATTATAGACCAAGAGAAAATATCCCCATTTGAATGTGGATTTGACCCTAATAGATCATCCCGAATGCCATTTTCATTACAATTCTTCCTAATAGCAGTATTATTCTTAATTTTTGACATTGAAATCGTAATTATTCTACCTATAATCATCACTTTTAAATATAGATATATAACCACATGAATTATTACAATTATAATATTTATAGTTGTATTAATCTTAGGACTTTACCACGAATGAAATAACGGTGTATTAGAATGAGCAACTTAAATATAAATACATAATATATAAAACAACAAAAAGAAGGCAAAGAGGAGAGGGGGGGGTGTAGTTAATAATAACATTTAATTTGCACTTAAAAGGTACTTTGTAGTCACCCTCAACCCTGTACCCTTTTTAACCTCCTATTTATCATCAAGTAATGAAGTAAAAAATACGCTTAGTTTCGGCCTAAGAATAAGAGATTATTTCTCCTTGCTTGGCAAATATTAATAGAAGCCAAAACAGAGGCAATTTATTGTTAATAAATCAAATGATTAATTAATAATCCTATTAAAAGAGGATGAAGATAATCCTAAAGAAGCTGCTAACTATCTTTAGAAGCGGTTAAAGTCCGTTTACCTCTTAATATTTATTTAGTTTATTTAAAACATTTCATTTTCAATGAAAAAATAGATAATTACTTATTCTAATAAATATTAATGAAATATAAATATTTATATTAGTATCTTCAATACTACGCTTTAAACTTAAGCTACATTAATACTCTAAATAAGAAATATAAATATTATAATAATAAACCCTATTATATAGTACTTCACATTATTAAATTGATAATGCATTATAAATTTTCTAATTAAAATACTATATTTATATAATAAACTAGAAATTACATATTCGCCTCAACCCATATCAATAAGTGTTCTATAATAAAAGGATAAATCCCCTCTAAAGGAATAAATAGAGTAAGTGCTTAAACGAGGTATAAATCATATTTCTCCCATAAATCATCTCAGCCCATGAATAATATATATTCCAGAAACATAAGTATTATTATTAAGTATATAGCCTATAAAACCACCCATTAATACAAAAATTAAAGATAATACCCTTATAAAAAAAGACATTACTAATAAGACAGGGCATAAAAATATTAATCAATACAAAAGTCTCCCTATTAATACTCTAAGTACTGAAAGAAAAATTATAGGATAAACTATAAATTTATCCTCATAATAATTTTGACATATATATATATTACAGCACCCATATAATATATAATATATTATTCGAATAGTATAAGCTCTTGTTAAACCAACAGAGATATAAAAAATTAAATAAACAAAAAAATTAACATGTACAAATCTTATTACCTCTAAAATTATATCTTTAGAGTAAAACCCTGACATAAAAGGCACCCCACATAGAGAAATATTAGAAATACAAAAACAAGCACAAGTATATGGAATAAATCCCCTAATACCACCCATATCCCGAATATCTTGAGAATCTGATATTAAATGGATAATTAAACCAGCACATAAAAAAAGTAAAGCCCTAAAAAAAGCATGAGTCAATAAATGGAAAAAGGCTAATAAAGGGTAACCTAAAAACAAAACACTTACTATCAAACCCAATTGTCTTAAAGTACTCAAGGCAATAATCCTCTTTAAATCATACTCAAAATTAGCACTCAACCCTGCTATAAATATAGTTAATATACCCAATAAAGACATTAAAGAGCAATCATAATATAAAAAAACATTAGAATAACGAATAAGTAAATAAACCCCTGCAGTAACTAAAGTTGAAGAATGTACTAAAGCAGACACCGGTGTAGGAGCAGCTATGGCTGCAGGAAGTCAAGAAGAAAAAGGAATCTGAGCACTTTTAGTAAAAGAAGCCAAAATAACCAAAATAACTATAGAATATATAGACATATCCCAAATATCCATATAATATGTATAATGTCATCTACCATAATTAAATATAAAACCGATACCTAATAAAATAGCCACATCCCCTACACGATTAGTTAAAATAGTTAACATCCCGGCATTAAAAGATTTTCTATTATTAAAATAAATTACCAATCCATAAGAAACTAAGCCTAGTCCATCCCATCCCAATAAAATTCTAATTAAATTAGGTCTTAAAATCATAAATATCATTGATAGAATAAATAATAGTACTAAATATAAAAAACGAACCTTGTTTATATCATATTTTATGTAAGAATTTCTATAAATAACCACTATGGAAGAAATAATTAATACACAAGATATAAATAATATAGACATTCAATCAATAATAATAGTTATCACAACTCTAGATGAATTAATAGTAAAAATTTCCCAATCCATTAATAATATAAATATATTTATTATCAACAAAACACCAACAATAAATAATACAATACCTGTAAATAATAAAAGAACCCCTCTAAGTACATAAAAAGACATTTTAATAGCCTAAGACTAAATGCACCTATAACACCACAAATTATTATTCTTTATATAAACTACTTAAGCATAATCACATAAGAAAAATATCAACCTTTATAAAAAGTATATTTAAAGGAAGTAAATGAAAACCAATCAAAATATAATCACAAAAAGTATTAATATTAAAACTCACTATACCTCTATATAAGGAACCATGATTGATATAAGAATATAAATAAATTCTATAACAACAGCTTAAAAACGAGGATAATCCTAAAAATAGCCATCTTATAATTCTTCAACTTAAAACTCTATTAATAAGTATAATTTCCCCCATTAAATTTAAAGAAGGGGGTGAAGACATATTGTTTACACAAGAAATAAATCATAAAAAAGAAACTGAAGGTATAATAGATATTAAGCCTTTATTAATTAATAAACTCCGACTATGACTTCGCTCATAAAGTATATTAGCTAAACAAAACAATCTTGATGAACACAACCCATGACCAATTATTAAGATCAGTGAACCTATAAGTCCCCAAATATTTAAAGTTATAATACCACAAATAACTAATCCTATATGACACACTGAAGAGTAGGCAATCAAGGTCTTAATATCTAATTGAACTAAGCACAATAAGCCTACAATAAATATACTATAAAGGCTTAAGCTCATAAAAATATAATTATAATAAATTGAATAATCATGAATAAATATATATACCCGTATAAGACCATACCCTCCTAATTTAAGCAAAACTCCCGCCAATACTATTGAACCTGAGACAGGAGCCTCAACATGGGCCTTTAATAATCAAAAATGAAATATAAAAATAGGTATTTTAATTAAAAATGCTATAATTAATGAAAGATAAATATAAATATTACAGTCAACCATCAATATAAAATAAAATAAAGTATAAGTACTATTATAAAGAAAAAAGATACATACAAGTAAAGGCAAAGAAGCAAATAATGTATAAAACAATAAGTAGTAACCAGCTAACAAGCGTTCTGGCTGATATCCCCACCCAAAAATAAGAAAAAGTGTGGGGATAAGTGAAAATTCAAATATTAAATAAAACACCAACATGTTTATACATATAAATGTCCCTAAAAGGGCCATTAATAATAATAAACATGATAGTATAAAATATACTCTATTTGCATTGTTATTAAAAATTCTTATTCTGGCCATTAATATTATTATAATTACCCAACATCTGAGTAAAGTTAAACTTATAGATAGTATATCTGCCCCTAAAGAATAACTTAAGGATCTATAATAGTCATTTATTCAAACTCTATTAATTAAATAAGTAGACATAATTAGCATTAAAACCACCACAAGTCAAGGGTCCACATATAGTCTTAAAGGGATTATTATAAAAATAAATAATAATAAACTTATCATGATAAAACACTAAGGGGTATAATTATATCATTGCCACAGCACCGAATTAAAGACACTAAGATAGCCAATCCCAAACAACCCTCACAGACCGCAAAAGTAAGATAAACAAGCATAAAATACCCCCCACAACCGTAATTAGTTAAAAAGATAAAAAATAATAAAAAAATCATTAATGTTAATATTTCTATGCTCAATAACGTTATTAGTAAGTGTTTATGTATACGACAGAAAGTTAATAAAGAAATTATAAATATGGTTACTATAACATATTCAATTATATATATAAGTTTTAATAGTTTAAGATAAAATAATGATCTTGTAAATCAATGATGGGCTTGCCTTTAAAACTTCAACAGAAATAATATTATTATCATCTTTAACTTCCAAAGTTAATATTTTAATTAAACTATCTATTGATATTATATTAATTCTTTTAATTATATTATGCTTAATATTTATGTTCCCCCTCATAAAACATCCATTAAGAATAGGATTTCTATTAATTCTACAAACCATTATAATCTCTCTTATTACCGGGATAATATATAATAATTTATTTATATTGTCTTATATTTTATTTATTACTATGTTAAGAGGAGCATTAGTACTATTTATTTACATGGCCAGAGTAGCATCAAATAACAAATTTAACACCTCAGGTGTAATATTATTTATAGTACTTTCAGTATTAAGATTAATACTGATATCATTTGTTCTAATAAATGATGAAGTAATTATAAATAGAATAACATTAAAAATAAGACAAACATTTTTAAAGTATAATCAAACCATAACTTTAATTCCCTTATTTAACAGACAGTATATAATAATCACCCTACTACTTGTATTATACTTATTATTTACTATAATTAGAGTCACATATATTGTTAATAGCTTTGAAGGGCCTGTGCGCAAAAAGAGCTAATGAACTTACCTATTCGAAAAATTCATCCTTTACTAAAAATCATAAATAATAGATTGATTGATTTGCCCTCCCCCTCAAGAATCTCCTTATGATGAAACTTCGGATCATTATTAGGAATATGTTTAATTATCCAGCTAATTACTGGCATCTTCCTGGCCATACATTATACAGCTAACATTGAAATAGCATTTAATAGAGTAGTACACATTTGTCGAGATGTAAATAATGGATGAATATTACGTAACTTACATGCAAATGGGGCTTCCTTATTTTTTATCTGTTTATACCTCCACGTAGGACGGGGAATTTATTATGGGTCTTATAAGCTAGCCATAACATGAATAATTGGAGTAATCCTTTTATTAGTTGTTATAGGTACAGCCTTTCTAGGATATGTATTGCCCTGAGGACAAATATCTTTATGAGGGGCAACAGTTATTACCAATCTTCTATCAGCCGTGCCCTATTTAGGTACAGATATAGTAAAATGACTATGAGGAGGATTTTCAATTGACAATGCCACTTTAACACGATTTTTTACATTACATTTCTTGCTACCTTTTATTATTGCTGCCTTAACTTTAATCCACTTATTATTTTTACATCAAACAGGATCAAATAACCCATTAGGACTGAATAGTAATTTTGATAAAATCCCCTTTCACCCTTATTTTACCATTAAAGATCTAATAGGTATAGTTATTATACTATTTATATTTATTTTATTAAACCTTATAGAACCTCGTATATTGGGTGACCCTGAAAACTTTATCCCTGCGAACCCATTAGTAACGCCCGTTCATATCCAGCCTGAGTGGTATTTCTTATTTGCTTATGCTATTTTACGTTCTATCCCTAATAAATTAGGAGGAGTCATTGCCATAGTATTATCAATTTCCATTATTATTATTTTGCCCCTTATTAATAAGAATAAGTTTCAGGGAACTATGTTTTACCCTATAAGCAAAATACTATTTTGATGATTGGTCACAAATTTACTATTATTAACATGAATCGGAGCTCGGCCCGCAGAAGAGCCTTATATCTTTGTGGGACAAGTATTAACTGCTAGCTATTTTTCATATTATTTTATTAATTCATTAATGATTTATACATGAGATAAAATAATTGACTAGTTAAGTAGCTTAGGTAAAGCTTATATTTTGAAAATATAGGATAAAGGTTTAACTCCTCTATTAACTTCACTATATTAAATGAGTATAAAGTAATATATACTTAAATTAGATAATAATTCAAGAATTACACAACTATATACTTCATATTATAGGATAAGCATATAATATTGAATTACAAGATTATATATATTATTTATTAAGGTAATTAAGAACATTAAGGTATAATAAAATTTAGAGTATACCCACATTAATATTCACTATATTAAATGAGTATAAAGTAATATATACTTAAATTAGATAATAATTCAAGAATTACACAACTATATACTTCATATTATAGGATAAGCATATAATATTGAATTACAAGATTATATATATTATTTATTAAGGTAATTAAGAACATTAAGGTATAATAAAATTTAGAGTATACCCACATTAATATTCACTATATTAAATGAGTATAAAGTAATATATACTTAAATTAGATAATAATTCAAGAATTACACAACTATATACTTCATATTATAGGATAAGTATTATTAATTAAAACACAATAAAATATAAGATATTACACCCGTAACAAATATAATATAGTTTAGAGAGGTAGGTAAAAATACCTTTCAAGTTATATATATTAATTTATCATATCGAAAACGAGGCAAAGTTCCCCGGACTCAAACAAACCCAAAAATAAATAAAACAATGGTAAAATAAAAAAATAAAGAAACAATATTACAGCCCATAAATACAACAGAAGTCAATATGCTTATAAAAATAATATTTATATATTCTGCTAAAAAAATGTAAGCAAATCCCCCTCTTCTATATTCTACATTAAATCCAGAAACTAATTCTCTTTCCCCCTCAGCAAAATCAAATGGCGACCGGTTAGTCTCAGCCAAACATGATGAAAATCAACATATAAATAAAGGTAATGATAAAAAAATAAATCAAACACATTTCTGGTATATTATAAAATCAAGAAGATTAAATCCCCAGCTTAAAAATAAAAAATTAACTAACAATAAAGACATTCTAACTTCGTAAGAAATAGTTTGAGCTACAGATCGAATTCTACCGAGTAAAGCATAATTTGAATTAGAAGATCAGCCAGAGAGCATAACCCCATATACTCTTATGCCAGAACAGCATATAAAAAACAATATACCCATATTAAAAGAGCAAGTATTAATAATATAAGGAAAAATTGCCCAAGTAAAAATTGATAAAACTAATATAAAGATAGGAGTTAGTATATATATAATATAATTACTCTTACTCGGATAAGTTTGCTCCTTAAAAAACAGCTTAATCCCGTCAGAAAAAGGCTGTAATAATCCTATTAATCCTACTTTATTAGGGCCCTTGCGTAACTGAATATAACCTAACACCTTACGCTCTAATAAGGTAACAAAGGCCACAGACACTAAAATACAAATAATAAGTAAAAAAAAAGAAAGCAATAACACGTACTATTTGTAATATAAATTACATATATAAATCCTAAATTTATAGCATTAGATTCTGCCAAAACAGCTTATTATTAATCAATAATTTAAAAATATTCCCTATATTTGGTCCTTTCGTACTAAAATATAAATTAACAAATTAAAGATAGAAACCAACCTGGCTTACGCCGGTTTGAACTCAGATCATGTAAAGGTTTAAAAGTCGAACAGACTTAGTTACTAAGCTTCTGCACCTAGTACCCGCTTTAATCCAACATCGAGGTCGCAAACTTTATTATTAATAAGAACTCTCCAATAAAATTACGCTGTTATCCCTAAGGTAATTTTATCTTATAATCTTTATAAAGGATCTAATAAATCATAAATTAATGAATTAATTTAAATTAAAGTTAGTAAAATTTAACTGTCGCCCCAACAAAATAATTGCTTACTATAAGGATAATTTATAAACAAAAGTAAATTTATAGTGTAATTATAAAATTCTATAGGGTCTTCTCGTCTTTTAATATTATATAAGCTTTTTAACTTATATATTAAATTCTCTTTATTATAGTAAAGAAAGCTTATCCTTCATCAAGCCATTCATACAAGCCCCCAATTAAAGGGCAAATGATTATGCTACCTTCGCACAGTTAAAATACTGCGGCCATTTAATTTTATATAATCATAGGGCAGACTAGATCTTATATTTATATATCTAAAAGAACATGTTTTTGTTAAACAGGTGAAGATAAAAATTGCCGAATTCCTATACTATATATAAACAAATACTAATTTCATCATTATTACTATTAATTTATTAATAAATAATATATTCTAATATAATACTAAATCATCATAAAATTAATAATTAACACAAGACTTCTATAACGAATTATAAAATGGCTGATATTAGGCCTATTTACCTGTAACAATAATAAAGATTATAGACATATTTATGAGCTTATCCCCATAAATAGAAGCACAAATAATTATACTTAAATTAAGGATTTAGTATAGTATATTAATGCCTAAATTAAATTTAATTATTAGAAAACCAGATATATTAAATATGAATAGCATATAACTTCTATATTAATATTATATATATTTATGACACAATATTAAATATAATAAAATAGATCATTTAATTTCGGGATAACTATATTCATCTTTAAATTTCAATGAACCCTGATACAAAAGGTACTAATAATTAATTATACTTTTATTAAATATAAAATATTCCTTTACAGTACTTTAAACTATCATGAACTTCCATATTTCCAAACTCGTACTAAACATAAAGTTGCTTTCATTAAAGTCAAACCATTATAATATAAGTTATAACTAATATTTTATAATAAATCAAGTTAAACTGAATTGCACAGTTCTGATATTAATGTAAATAATATTATTCCTTGTGAATATAACTTGCTCTTACCAGGCACACTTTCCAGTAAGCCTACTTTGTTACGACTTATCTCATTTATAAATGAGAGTGACGGGCGATATGTACATAGTCTAGAGCCAAAATCACCTTTAGAAATTACTTAAAAATTACTACCAAATCCTATTTCAATATTATATATTTCAATTATTATATTCAAATGTATAACATATTGTAGCCCATCTCTACTCAGCCATAGCTGCACCTTGACCTAACATTTTACTATAAAAAGAAAGAAGAAAATAATCTATTAAAACATTCAATGACAGAGGTATACAAGCCTTAGGCTAAGTAAAATCTAACGTGGATTATCGATTAAAGGACAGGCTCCTCTGGAAAGATTAAACTACCGCCAAATTCTTTTATTTTAAAGATCTTAACTATAAATAATAAGGTTAATACTTAACATCTAAAGTAATAGGGTATCTAATCCTAGTTCTTATTATAGATTTCATATATAATATATTAAACCTGATAAATACTAACACATTAAAATTTCACCTTATAATGTCTTATATATAATCACAAATTAATATTCAATATATAACCAACTTAAATTTACTTAACTTAAATTGTATAACCGCAACTGCTGGCACAAAATTAGTTAAACTTAATTAATATAACCAATTATGACCCTTGTCAATAATTAAGCCTATAAACTGAGAATTTGAAAAAGTCCCTTTTTCAAAAGGCAAGACCTTCTAATCATGCATGAACATACATGTTTGCTTTACTAATAATAAATTTCTAAGCTAGAATTAAACTTACCCTTTAACGGCCAATCTGTATTGGCACATGCCTGGTATGTACCCCCCCTACCCCTTTGCAGGTCTCCTCTCTCAACTCTCCTCCCGGCCAGGGGTGGGGGGGGTTGGTAAAAATTAATATTTTATAAATTATTTAATGATTAGCATTTCCCATTAACGTACAAATTATTGATAGTCATTATAGTTTGTCGCACTACCTCTTTAAATCAAAAAATTTAATGGTACTAGTGACATTAATACTGCAAGTTAGGACGGAGGTTCCGTAATTGCTACTTCAAAGCAAACCTTTGCTCGCTCGTTAATTTAATTAACTAAGCTTCAACCAGGTTGAAATAATGTACAATTCTTGTATTGATAGGTATGAGGGGGATACCCCTGTCGGGTTACCCTGTATTGTCCTAATTGACCTAAATAATCGGAAATATTAGTCCTAATACATTGGGTATCTACATATAATCTTCTGGTATTTCGATAATATAGGTATTATATTATATTCTCTACTAGGGTTAGAATAGGGTATATGGATATTATATAGGGATGGATATAGGGATGGATATAGGGGTGGTATAGGGATGGTCGCTAGGGGGGGGGAGTATATTATGGTATATTCTGTGTAATCTATATTCTATTTTTATTTAATATATATATTTATTTATTTATGGTATAAGCTATATCCCCTAAATATAGCCTATACATAATTACCCTATAACCCCCATTATAGAATAATTACTTATAAATAAACATCAATATATATAAATATACATACGTACGTATACGTACGTACGTATGTATGCGTATGTATACGTACGTATGTATACGTATGCGTACGTACGTATGTATACGTATGCGTACGTATACGTACGTACGTATGTATACGTATGCGTACGTACGTATGTATACGTATGTATACGCATATATATACAAAATACAATAAAAGCAATTTTACGTAGTAGATTTTTATGATAAAAATTAATAGTACGGACTACACCTCAGATATATCGAGTAGGTTGCCCCTAAAACTCTATAAATTATATTTTAAAGATTAAAAATAATTATAAAATATAAAGTTTTGTCAGTAGTATATAAATATTTTACTTACGCCAACAAACATACTGGACTTGTAGTACTATATCTATATATATGCTCCAAAAATTAATTTAATTTAATTAAAAAAAATAATTTAATATGGGGCACTGGTAATTAGCCTAGGCCCCTAGCGACCATCCCTCCATAATTTACCTTATAAGCATATATATCCTTAAAAATTTACACCCTTAAATAATAAACCTAAATATTAACCCATATATTAAAATAAGGGGTACAAAATAAAACCTTAAATTATATGAGTCAATTTTATTAAATCCAATATTATCTATTAATATATTTTAACATATT